TCTGGTCCTTCACTAACCGGGGCTAAAAGTCCTGAAATCCAAAATGCCAAAATAGGAATAAGGCTTGCTATTATTAGAAATGTCCAAAAAATATCATATTCGTGAAGCAGAAACATAAAAGTACTCCTATTAATGCGGAATAGGCGGAGCTGAATTAGTCAATTCAAGTCAGCATTGTCAATTTATCCAGAACTTATCTCTTTTCCTCGTTGAAACAAGAATCCGTTTTGCTCAAAACAAAGCGCTTAGTTTAGCCTTTGCTTCCTCTGTGCCGTGTCTTCTTTAAAGATTCATCCAATGGAATCCCGACTCCCTTTTTTTGATTTCCATTCTATTTAGAGAATGGTGTAGACCTAATTACAAAGATTACAAACAAAATTCTTTCGCTTCACTTTGTCTCGTTTTCTCTAGAATCTATAGAAAAAGGAATTCCTCTATCCTTTATTTTATAATAACCAGATACTATATACTATATTTATATTTAATGATAATCAGAGACTATTAAATAAAAATAGTACCTAATTAAGATAGGATGACTAATGTATGCAGCCTAATGAGGAGTAATACTCTAAAAATAAAGGGTTCTATTTCAGAACTGTGAGACGGAATATTTTGTTTTTTTATTTACTCTTTCTTTATTTTTGGATTTTATTTCCATTTTTCTATTTAAAGTAGATCGATTTAGATAACGTATATAAAAGAAAAGTAATATACTTCAAACAAAATAGAAATTCGCAAGATGGAAAAAATCATTGCAGTTATTATAGGGAAGTCTAGGAACTTAGAGCATATCCTATTTGAAGGAGGATAGAATTCAAATCAGGTAAGGGATCCTTCCTTCTATTGATTTGCTAGAAATTCATTTTTCTTTTCTTGTCTCTATGATTTTCAATGAATGAGCCTGTGGTAATGCTTTTACCTCTATTCTATGGCGCAAGCGACCGTCCAGTCTATAAACAAGTACTAATGAGGAAATGAAAACTATACTAAAGGAAACATGGGATCTCTATCCTAAAATCTAAAAAAGGGACATATTAGGGCTATACGGATTCGAACCGTAGACCTTCTCGGTAAAACAGATCAACCGGATTATTGTCAAAAAGATTCGAACTGTTTCAAAGACCCAACATGCATTTTTTTGCATTGGGCTCTTTCATTAACTGATGTAAAGATCAGTTAGTTCACCATAGTTTTTCTTTACGGAAAGATAATGAGATGGCTCCCTATGCTCTGATTGATTATTTGTATTATGATCCATCTAGGAGCAATACCAAAGTGTTTCAAAGGAGGATTACCTTGACTTAGGTCTGCCTCTGGCCTAAATTAAATCAACCTAAGTGAAATGGAGTCTCTATCGTTCCGCTGCAAGAGTTGACTATGAGACTTCATACACCTTAAAGTTCATAGAACGAAAAGAAGTTTTTTGAAGGCCCTTATCCTCATTACGCCTAGCATTTAGTGGGCTGGGTATTTACCTTATCAACTAGCAAATCAATAAGGGTTCTATTTGATTTGGCACCTGAATTGGCACCGGAATCGGGCTGAACCGACTGTTTGTCAGGCTACTGTTCTTCTATTCTCTCGAATCCATGAAGTAAGACATTGATTTTGCAATAAGATCAATTATGTTCATTGCATAATAAGCTCCCTTGAAAAGCATTGGCGCACGTGTAAACGAGTTGCTCTACCGAACTGAGCTATAGCCCTTGTCAGAGATTGTCAGAGATATCTTAACATATAGATAATTTCTTGTCAAGATGAATGCCAGAGGATATCTCTTTGATCTGTTTACTATATAACATACCAATAAGGAGCAGTATTGCTTATAAAATGGATTCGATCTATAATCGATCGAAGTAATGAGTCTTCCTTTGTGGTGATAAATTGCCTACTTAACTCAGTGGTTAGAGTATTGCTTTCATACGGCGGGAGTCATTGGTTCAAATCCAATAGTAGGTAGGTAGGTAGAAAAATTACTATATAGCATTGAACTTACTTCGCTTCGCTATCTAATAACCTTTTCTACCCCTCTTTCCTTTTTCTTTGTATCAACTAAACCTTTGGATTGTCTTCAATTGGATGGGGGAATCCAATTGATAGCCTCGACACGTATCCTAGCTCGTCTGAGAGCTAGCTTCGCTTCAACCAATTCTTTCGTACCCTCAGCTCTACTCAAGTTAGCTTCGGCTATTTCAAGTGCCTGTTGAGCTTCTTCCGGATCAATGTCACTACCCAGTTCCGCATCATTTCCTAAAATGATGATCTCATTATTAACTATTCTTGCAAAACCGCTCCACAGAACCGCCGTTAACCATTGGTCGTTAAGGAGGCGTATTCTCAAAGGACCCATATCTACAGCTGTGTTAATGGGGGCGTGGTTTGGTAATACGCCAATTTGGCCACTATTAGTAGATAAAATGATTTCTTTCACTTCACAATCCCAAATAATTCGCTTAGGAGTTAGTACATAGAGATTTAATTTCATTTCTTCAATTTGTTCTCCTCTTCTAAGTTTATAGCTTTCGTGCTAGCTTCATCAATATTACCCACCAAATAAAAAGCCTGTTCGGGTAGGCCGTCTAATTCTCCGGAAAGGATTAGTTGAAACCCCCTAATTGTTTCTGCAAGACCAACATACTTTCCTGGAGAACCCGTAAAAACTTCTGCCACAAAGAACGGTTGTGATAAGAAACGTTCAATTTTTCGTGCTCTTGCTACAGTTAAACGATCCTCCTCCGATAATTCATCCAATCCAAGAATTGCGATAATGTCCTGAAGTTCTTTGTAACGTTGTAAAGTTTGCTTAACTCTTTGCGCAGTTTCATAATGCTCGTTGCCAACGATCCGAGGCTGTAACATAGTTGAGGTTGAATCTAAAGGATCTACTGCTGGATAAATACCCTTGGAAGCTAATCCTCTGGAAAGTACGGTAGTAGCATCCAAATGTGCAAATGTTGTGGCAGGAGCAGGGTCGGTCAAATCGTCCGCAGGTACATAAACTGCTTGGATCGAAGTTATGGACCCCTTTTTGGTAGAAGTAATTCTTTCTTGCAAAGAGCCCATTTCTGTACTAAGAGTAGGTTGATAACCCACTGCGGAGGGCATTCTCCCTAATAAAGCGGATACCTCCGATCCTGCTTGAACAAAACGAAAGATATTATCGATGAATAGAAGCACGTCTTGCTTATTAACATCTCGGAAATATTCTGCCATAGTTAGGGCAGTTAAACCAACTCTCATACGAGCTCCCGGCGGTTCATTCATTTGGCCATAAACTAGAGCTACTTTCGATTCCTCAATATTTTTTTCATTAATTACTCCAGATTCCTTCATTTCCATATAAAGATCATTTCCTTCACGAGTCCTTTCCCCCACCCCGCCAAATACGGATACGCCTCCATGAGCTTTAGCAATGTTGTTGATTAATTCCATGATGAGTACTGTTTTACCTACTCCAGCTCCCCCAAATAGTCCGATTTTTCCCCCACGCCGATAAGGAGCTAAAAGATCGACCACCTTAATACCTGTTTCAAAGATGGATAATTTCGTATCTAACTCGATAAAGGCAGGTGCAGATCTATGAATAGGGAATGTTGCACTAGTTTCTACAGGACCCAAATTGTCAATAGGTTCCCCAAGAACATTGAAAATTCGTCCGAGAGTAGCTCCACCGACTGGAACACTGAGAGGAGCCCCCGTGTCAATCACTTCCATTCCTCTCATCAACCCGTCTGTAGCACTCATAGCTACAGCTCTAACTCGATTATTTCCTAATAATTGTTGTACCTCACAAGTCACATTAATTTGCTTACCGGCAGTGTCTCCACTCTTGACTACCAAAGCGTTATAAATATAAGGTAACTTGCCCGGGGGAAAAGTGATATCCAGCACGGGTCCAATAATTTGATCGATACGCCCTGTACTTTTTTCTTCAATTGTGGAAACCCCGGGACGAGAAGTAATAGGATTGGTTCTCATAATTATCACATAATTTTCAAAAAAAAAAAAGAATTTGTCGAAATTTTGCTTTTTTTCTTGTTAAATAATGCCAAATCAAATTCAAAAAAATAGCCAAAAATCCAAAAGTTAAAAGGAAATGAATTAGTTAATTCAATAAGCGAGAAAAGGGGACTAAGACTTGATTTCGTTGCCCAAGCGAATCCCATTCAATCGTTTACTCGTGGAATGGGTCCGTTGAAAAGTTCAATCAATCTTTTTTTCATATACATTTCGCCTTTTGTGGAGGGTCTGTCCCTACTCTACTTTCCTATCTAGGACTTCGATATACAAAATATATACTACTGTGAAGCATAGATTGCTGTCAACGGAAAATTTTCTTAGTATTTAGGTATTTACATTCAAAATAAGAAAGGGGCCTATTAAGAACTTGTAAGATAAGGATTAGGGATTGATTTGGGTTGCGCTATATCTATCAAAGAGTATACAATAATGATGGATTTGATTCACCAAATCCACGGTTTAATAACGAACCATGTTAACTTACCATAGCAACAACTCAATTCTTATCGAATTCCTATAGTAGAATTTCTATAGGATAGCACATACACAGGGTGTATGCATTATATATGAATGAAACATATTCATTAACTTAAGCATAAGCATGCCTTCCATTTTCTTTAATGAGTTGATATTAATTGAATATCCTTCTTTTGTTTTAAAAGATTTTTGCAAAGGTTTCATTTACGCCTAATCCATATCGAGTAGACCCTGTCGTTGCGAGAATTCTTAATTCATGAGTTGTAGGGAGGGACTTATGTCACCACAAACAGAAACTAAAGCAAGTGTTGGATTTCAAGCTGGTGTTAAGGATTATAAATTGACTTACTACACCCCGGAGTATGAAACCAAGGATACTGATATCTTGGCAGCATTCCGAGTAACTCCTCAGCCGGGGGTTCCGCCCGAAGAAGCTGGGGCTGCAGTAGCTGCCGAATCTTCTACTGGTACATGGACAACTGTTTGGACTGATGGACTTACCAGTCTTGATCGTTACAAAGGACGATGCTATCACATTGAGCCCGTTGTTGGGGAAGAAAATCAATATATCGCTTATGTAGCTTATCCATTAGACCTATTTGAAGAGGGTTCTGTTACTAACATGTTTACTTCCATTGTAGGTAACGTATTTGGTTTCAAAGCTCTACGCGCTCTACGTCTGGAGGATCTGCGAATTCCCCCTACTTACTCAAAAACTTTCCAAGGTCCGCCTCATGGTATCCAAGTTGAAAGGGATAAGTTGAACAAGTACGGGCGTCCTTTCTTGGGATGTACTATTAAACCAAAATTGGGATTATCTGCAAAAAATTATGGTAGAGCGTGTTATGAGTGTCTACGCGGTGGACTTGATTTTACCAAAGATGATGAAAATGTAAACTCACAACCATTTATGCGCTGGAGGGACCGTTTTGTCTTTTGTGCCGAAGCACTTTATAAAGCACAGGCCGAAACCGGTGAAATCAAGGGGCATTACTTGAATGCGACCGCAGGTACATGCGAAGAAATGATTAAGAGAGCTGTATTTGCGAGGGAATTAGGGGCTCCTATTGTAATGCATGACTACTTAACAGGGGGATTCACCGCAAATACTAGTTTGGCTCATTATTGCCGCGACAATGGCTTACTTCTTCACATTCACCGAGCAATGCATGCAGTTATTGATAGACAGAAAAATCATGGTATGCATTTTCGTGTATTAGCTAAAGCATTGCGTATGTCTGGGGGAGATCATGTCCACGCCGGTACAGTAGTAGGTAAGTTAGAAGGGGAACGCGACATGACTTTAGGTTTTGTTGACTTATTGCGCGATGATTTTATTGAAAAAGATCGTGCTCGCGGTATCTTTTTCACTCAGGACTGGGTATCCATGCCAGGTGTTATACCGGTGGCTTCAGGGGGTATTCATGTTTGGCATATGCCAGCTCTGACCGAAATCTTTGGAGATGATTCCGTATTACAATTTGGGGGAGGAACTTTAGGACATCCTTGGGGAAATGCACCTGGTGCAGCAGCTAATCGAGTGGCTTTAGAAGCTTGTGTACAAGCTCGTAACGAAGGGCGCGATCTTGCTCGTGAAGGTAATGAAATTATCCGAGCAGCTTGCAAATGGAGTCCTGAACTAGCCGCAGCTTGTGAAGTATGGAAAGCGATCAAATTCGAGTTCGAGGCGGTGGATAAACTAGATAAGTAGATAAAACTAGATATAAAGAAGGTCTAAATAAAAAAGAAGCGAAATAGAAAGAGAAAACAGAAGTTACGAAATGGAGTAATTCTTCTTTATTCTTCTAATTGATTGCACTTAAACTCGGCTCAATCTTTTTTTTAAGATTGAGCCGAATAAAAATGGATCTTGATATGATCATGAGACTTGACAAATCGAGATTCTTCTATTCTATATATTTAGAATATATAAAGGTATAATACTATATTTGTATTTCTTTATGGGAAAGAATCCATAAAAAAAAAGATTAGGAAGCGCAATGCTGCTATACGCGTCTGGAGGAGTATTCGGAATAATATTCTTCTATAATCCATTCTCGCGTCTTGTGCAGGGTCCTACTAATAGGACTTCGCTACACGGGATGGGTCTTCGTCGAAAAAGCAACTCCACCCGGCATTTTCATACCTTTTGGACCATATATCACCTTAAAAAGTCTAAGGGGGTAGTATGAGATTTGTAGTAAGTAAGGGAATTTGCCCGTTGATTTTGATTGAGTATGCTATTTTTCCGCCTTTACCGCGCATTATTGTACGAGCTTCTAGAGGATAGAGCACCGCATATGCAGGAAAGAAATTACAGCTTAAAGTCTAAAAAAGTTTCAACTTTATGTCACTATTAATCAACTAAAAAGTCCTATGTATGAATTCTTACAACCAGTGGGATAGGATAAGAGCGAGTTTCGGTATACTGGGGCTGGAGGATACCCTTATTTTCAAAATCTGACGCGCATCTTGGGTTTGTGGGGATCCAAGAGTGGTTTGAGAAGTATTGCGTGTGGAAATAGGTAAACGAAACTTATTTAGGATTTGAAATGGGTGCATTCGACTAAAAGTCGTACTGAGACCCTTTTTAAAAGGGTATTCTGAACTGAAAGAGCTATTTCATTTTCACAATCACTTTCTTTTGAATCCAATTTAAAGTTCGATTAGAAGGATAGAAAGGCCACGAGGGCGGGGAAAGAAAAATCAAATCTTTTAAATTAGTTCTCCTTTTTTGCAATTTTCTTATTATCCATTCCATTCATTTATTTTATAGAATAGTATAAAAAATATTTATTTTGCAAACTAAAAAAATACAATAGTCAATATTCCTTATAATAGATATACTTAATTATATTATAAGAATCTTAAGATATTTTTCGAATAGATAGAAATAGTAAATTTGAATTGAGACACCTATTCTATGACGGATTTTAACTTACCTTCTATTTTCGTGCCTTTAGTAGGCTTAGTATTTCCGGCAATTGCAATGGCTTCTTTATTTCTTTATGTGCAGAAAAATAAGATTGTCTAGAACCGACGGGGGCGAATTTTCTCAATGTATTTCCACGCAGGATCGTAATACAGATATTTTTTAGTGTAAGTAATATAATATGGTAGGATATGTGGCTCTTTCTACACACAAACGAAAAATGGCTATGGATGCGGATATAAGCTACGAGCATAAATGCATGCATATGCGGAGCCGAGTATAGCAAGTTTTATTTTAAGTGGATCAACGAATATTTTTTGAATAGAAAGTCAATGTATCTAACCAATTTTTTCACAGGAGTACTAGTTGCTGAAGGCGATTTCAGAACCAAAAAAAGTAAAGTCAAAATCATTATCATTTAGCTTATTCTCTCAATTTCAATCGACCGCTGCTGAATTTAGTATATCTAATATGAATTGGCGATCAGAACACATATGGATAGAACTTCTAAAGGGTTCTCGAAAAAGAGGTAATTTTTTCTGGGCCTGTATTCTTTTTCTAGGTTCACTAGGATTCTTATTGGTTGGGGCTTCCAGTTATCTTGGTAAGAATATGATATCTGTACTTCCATCTCAACAAATTCTTTTTTTTCCACAGGGAATCGTGATGTCTTTCTACGGAATCGCGGGCCTATTCATTAGCTCCTACTTGTGGTGCACTATTTTATGGAATGTAGGCAGTGGTTATGACCGGTTTGATAGAAAAGAGGGAATAGTGTGCATTTTTCGTTGGGGATTCCCTGGAATAAAACGTCGCGTCTTCCTTCGATTCCTTATGCGGGATATCCAATCAATTAGAATTCAGGTTAAAGAGGGTCTTTATCCTCATCGTATCCTTTATATGGAAATCCGGGGCCAGGGAGTCATTCCCTTGACTCGTACTGATGATAAGTTTTTTACTCCACGAGAAATTGAACAAAAAGCTGCCGAATTGGCCTATTTCTTAGGTGTACCAATTGAAGTATTTTGAGTACCGATTGCATTTTTTTGAAATGAATTGAATGAAGACGAATTGGAAGAAGATTTTCTCAACACAGGGAGGAGACCCCTTCGAAATTGGATTCCTTATTGTAAGGGGATTCTTAGTATTTATCTAAAGGAGAAGACAAACGAGGATAAGAGAAAATGGCTTCTAATTTGTTTTGTCCAAGTGAGATATATGGTATAATATTCTTCCATTTTCATTCGAAAGGGCCTTTTTTTCTCTATTCCACTCCATCTAGATCTAAGAAAGGACCCAATCCAAGGAAATTTCACTAGTATACAAAAAAGAGAAATCGATACAAGGCCGCAAACCTTGTTATAGAATTTTTGCTTTAACCTTTAAAGAAAAAGAAATATTATATAGAGTCAGCAAATGAAATAGAACCGGCGAATGAAGCGGATTCATTAACAACTCAATTTACAGATCAAAAATGAAAAAAAAGAAAGCATTGCCTTCTTTCCTATATCTTGTATTTATCGTACTTTTGCCCTGGGTAGTCTCTTTCTCTTTTAACAAATGTATGGAACTTTGGATTAAGAATTGGTGGAATACCGGGCAATCCGAAACTTTCTTAGCTGATATTCAAGAGAAAAAGGTTCTAGAAAGATTCATAGAATTAGAAGAACTTTTTCTCTTGGACGAAATGATAAAAGAGAAATCGAAGACACATGTACAAAAATCCTCTATAGGAATACATAAGGAAATAATACAATTGGCCAAAATAGATAATGAGGATCATCTCCATATCATTTTGTATTTCTCGACAAATACAATCTGTTTGGCTATTCTAAGTGGTTCTTTTTTTCTGGGTAAAGAAGAACTTGTCATTTTGAATTCTTGGGTTCAGGAATTCTTCTATAACTTAAATGACTCAATAAAAGCTCTTATTATTCTTTTAGTTACTGATTTTTTTGTTGGATTTCACTCCACCCGCGGTTGGGAACTACTAATTCGTTGGGTCTACAACGATCTTGGATGGGCTCCTAACGAAGTAGCTTTCTCTATTTTTCTTTCTAGTTTTCCAGTGCTTCTAGATACATGTTTGAAATTTTGTACCTTTTTTTATTTAAACCGTCTATCTCCTTCACTTGTAGTCATTTATCATTCAATAAGTGAAGTATAAACTCATTCGATCTCCTGATATTGATCAAATTAGCATCTTTCCTCTTTTAGAAGGTATTCATCATTCCAGTACAACAGTTGCAGTACAATAACAACAGACTCGTGTATAGGGACCTAGATTAGCTTAGCTACCTATCTAATTTATTGTAGAAATTCCGGGATCTGCGTTGGACATGGAAAATAGAAATACTTTTTCTTGGGTAAAGGAACAGAGGATTCGATCGATTTCTCTATCGATCCTGATATACGTAATAACTCGGGCATCTATTTCAAATGCATATCCCATTTTTGCGCAGCAGGGTTATGAAAACCCACGAGAAGCAACCGGACGAATTGTATGTGCCAATTGCCATTTAGCTAATAAGCCCGTGGATATTGAAGTTCCCCAAGCTGTGCTTCCCGATACTGTATTTGAAGCAGTTCTTCGAATTCCTTATGATATGCAACTGAAACAAGTTCTTGCTAATGGGAAAAAGGGAGGGTTAAATGTGGGTGCTGTTCTTATTTTGCCTGAGGGATTCGAATTAGCGCCGCCCGACCGTATTTCTCCTGAGTTGAAAGAAAAGATAGGAAATCTCTCTTTTCAGAGTTATCGTCCCGATAAAAAAAATATTCTTGTGATAGGTCCTGTCCCCGGTCAGAAATATAGTGAAATCGTCTTTCCCATTCTTTCCCCCGATCCTGCTACGAAGAAAGACGTTCATTTCTTAAAATATCCCATATATGTAGGGGGAAACCGAGGAAGGGGACAGATCTATCCTGATGGTAGCAAGAGTAACAATACGGTCTATAATGCTACGTCAACGGGTATAGTAAGAAAAATATTACGGAAAGAAAAAGGGGGGTATGAAATATCCATAGTCGATGCATCGGATGGACGCCAAGTGGTTGATATTATACCTCCCGGACCAGAACTTCTTGTTTCAGAAGGGGAATCGATCAAGCTTGATCAACCATTAACAAGTAATCCTAATGTGGGAGGGTTTGGTCAGGGGGATGCAGAAATAGTGCTTCAGGATCCATTACGTGTCCAAGGCCTTTTATTTTTCTTCGCATCTGTTATTTTGGCACAAGTTTTTTTGGTTCTCAAAAAGAAACAGTTTGAAAAGGTTCAATTGTACGAAATGAATTTCTAGGTCCCGAGATTTCTTACCATCAAGTTGGTAAAAAGCCGCGGTTTATTGACGATTGCTAGAATTTTCTATGATCTATTTTGGAAATTTTTTTTTGTTTAAGATGTCTGAAATTCCTTATTTCTATCTTATGCAAAAGAAGAGAATTCAAGGCAAAGGCGGGAGCAAGAAAAGGATTTCTTCCTCTTAGGAAGGGTTGCTGGTCTTCTTAATCTTCTATTGGGCACAAGAAAAAGGCAAAAAAGCCTTTTTCTTGTGTCGATTCTTCTTGTATCGAAATAAGAATCATTTTTCTTCCTATTCCTCAAAGATTATTACTATTTCTTCTTTTCTTTATTTGGGTCTGTCTCTTAGACCCCTTTTGCTGAGGTTCAGGCGAGGTAGTGGACAAACAGAGGGAAAGAAAATATGACGGGGACTAATTTCTTGTGAGCAAATAGAATTGCTTGGCTTATTCAATTAATTCAACTTCAAACTTACAGAATTTTGCGAAAAAAAATGTATACTCTTCCATTAAAGGTTGGTTTTTCTTTTTAGGGCTAGTTGAGTAGTTTTAATTAAGGTTTTATTAGTTTATTACTCTAAACTAAATCAATGATTTGCAGGATACTTCTTTCGTGGAAGAAAATAATGGATCCTCGATTGACCCCCTCTTTCTTTTTGCTTCATAAGAGTGAATCAATTTTATGGGCGAAGGACGGAGACTATAAATCAACCGATGGATTGCTTCACTAACATCATTAACAAACAAAAGAATAAATAGAGGGATTCTGACCATCAGAGTAAAAGTTTCTCTTTGTTATTTTTACAAATCGAAATAGGTAACCGATTTGTAGGTTATGGAATAGATAAAAGTCGCATTATATTATAAGAGTAAGAATTCCGCGGGTCCTTTCCGCTCTAATCAGATAAAGGGGGGTAAGGACCCGCTAAGCTCCTACTTTTTCATGTTTACAATCTGGTCCTTCGAATTACTATAGAGATGAACCCAATCCAGAATATGAACCGTAAAAGAAAACACCCATTAAACCAATCACAGGAATACCAGTTACAGTACCTATCAGCCAAAGAGGAATTCTTCCAGTAGTATCGGCCATTTCCCCTGCTTTCCTCCACATTTTCTCAAGTGGTCATGCTAGAGACAAAAACAGTCATGGATAGTTATAAGGAGGGTATCCTTCCAAATGGGATAAGAGAATTCTTACTACTCTCTTTCTTTCTCTCAATTGAAGAAGTAATTGGAAAATAAAACAGCAAGTACAAAAATGAGTAATAAACCCCAGTATAGACTGGTACGATTCAATTCAACATTTTGTTCATTTGGGTTTGATTGTGTCATAGTTCTATAGTTGGAATTTGATTTATCGTTGGATGAACTGCATTGCTGATATTGATCCCAAGAAAAAAACAGTAGGTACGGCTAGTCCGTGAACAGCCAGCCATCGGACTGTAAAAATAGGATAGGTTCGGTCTATGGTCATTGAAGGCCTCCTAAAAGGATCTACTAAATTCATCGAGTTGTTCTAAAGAATCAAAACGGTCGGTTATTAACGGAATTCCTTGTCGACTTTCCGTGAAATACTCGTTTGGCCGGGGACTTCCAAACACGTCATAAGCTAAACCCGTACTGACAAATAACCAACCCGCAATGAATAGGGAAGGTATAGTAATGCTATGAATAACCCAGTATCGAATACTGGTAATAATATCAGCAAAAGAACGTTCTCCCGTGCTTCCAGACATGCTGAGCTCCCCAAATTTTTGTACATTCAAAAAAGGAATTGATTCCGTAAAAGATGGGATCAACCAGTAAATAGAAAATTACTGATATTGCATCCTTGTGAGATTGTCAATTTTGTACCAAAGGTGTATTTTGAGTATACCAAATTAGTATAGCTATCCTTCCTATGGCAGAGCAATCCAGTTTCGCTTGGTCCCGAAACAAAATTCCTTTTATTTTCATTGGTTTCGGAATAGTAGAATAATTCGGAATAGTAGCCAAGATCTTGGGAAAATCCAAGTTAATGATCAATAGGTTTGGATAAAAAATTTAGGAAAGCTGTTCTCATACTGACACAATACAAGGACGGGTATATGGGAAATCTATCTCTTTTTAGTTAAAACTTTTCCTCGAATCCAACCTTTCCCTTTAAGAAATTTAATTGGTTAGCATAATAGAATATCTAATAAATAGAAAATAGAATAGTAGATAATCTGTTATGAAAGAAAGAAAACTTTCTTTGAAGAATCAAGATTCGTAACCAACCCTTGCCTTGTTTGTTGGATTAGGTCTAACTTTCTTGGCTAAACTGCAAGAGTGGAACTTTACGAGATGAAATAGGGAAAGACAGAAGATAGAACTTAAAAGGATATTTGAAGTGACTCGCCTTCGAATCAACTTTGTTGGTTTGGGGTTCGAAAAAGAAATAAAAAAAGTAAATTCAAGGAAGAGCTTCCCTTTTTTTAAAGGGTCCCTCGGGGGGTCATGGAATGTTTTTCTTCTCCTCTTATTCCATATGGAATACAATCAGTTAAAATAAGAAGGAATAGGGGAATATTCGACCGTTTCAATTCTTTATTTATCTTTTATTCCAAAATTCTCCCTAAAATCCAATTTCATTTTTCAATGGGGTTAGATGATCTAGTTCTTAATATTATTACTTTACTTTACTCAGTTAACAGATTCCACAATGAATCTCTTGATTCGGAATTTTGGGACTCATGTCCCATCTGATGAATCGATTTTCTTTTACACTTCTATATCTCACTCTATCTTGTTTTTTAGTATTATCTAAAATAACCCATGAATTATGAATTTTCCCATAACTTAGGTAAGTGCTTTACCAACATATGTAGTGTAGTAAAAAAATAAATGGAATTTAACCCTTTCATGCTTACTATAACTAGTTATTTCGGTTTTCTATTAACTGCTTTAACTATAACCCCAGCTCTATTTATTGGTTTGAACAAGATACATCTTATTTGAAATGAATTGAATGAATAAGTCAGAAAAGAAAAAGCTTTCTTTTGGATTCCTGGTATTCTACGACTCTTTTCCACACTAATTACCAATTCTTTTCTTGGTCATTGAGATTCGTGGATAATTTAGACTACTATTTAAAGATAGATCGTACCTCTTTTTTTTATCTCCTCGAACAAATCGAAATGATTGAAGTTTTTCTATTTGGAATCGTCTTAGGCCTAATTCCTATTACTTTAGCCGGATTATTCGTGACTGCGTATTTGCAATACAGGCGTGGGGATCAGTTGGATCTTTGATTAAGTAATATTTCTTTTTTTACTGACCTCCTCTAGACCAGAGAGGGGGTCAAATTGGAGTTGTAATTCGACTCTGTTTTGTTAAGTTATTTTACTCTGCTTCGACATAAGATAGATAGAATCACGCTCTGTAGGATTTGAACCTACGACATCGGGTTTTGGAGACCCGCGTTCTACCGAACTGAACTAAGAGCGCTTTCATTCAAAAAGAAAATCCTTTTCTACTCCTAATGTGTCTCACGGACGTATAGTATCCACAAATTTAAGTTATACCCACTTTAATCGATTTCCTCGTAACTGCCCATAAAGAAAAAAGAAGTAATAGGTAGGGATGACAGGATTTGAACCTGTGACATTTTGTACCCAAAACAAACGCGCTACCAAGCTGCGCTACATCCCTTTTCCAAATTGTTGTACAATGCCATTGTACACATCTCTGTCTTGTTTTCCACATCGTAATTTTCTTCTTTTTCTCTATCTATATAGAACCCTCTTGTTATTTCGTCTTTTTGGCCTTGGTCTCATAGAATCAAGTCAAGGAATGGTGTACATCTAAAATCCAATCTAATTTCACCTATAAAACAAAGATTACTATTCCCTGGTAATGTCTAGGAAGAAGGGGCCATCTTTTTCTTTTTTAGGGATAGGAAAATCTCGTCTATATGGTTCATTCTATATATATAGAATATTGGTTTTGTTTTTTTAGTTAGGAATCTCGCCTAAACAAAAGAAATACAAAAGATTTTGGACAAGAGTATCTGATCATATATGTATTCCAATAAGGAAGGAGGATTTTCAATGCGGGATATAAAAACATATCTCTCTGTAGCACCCGTGCTAAGTACTCTATGGTTTGGGGCTTTAGCAGGTTTATTGATAGAAATTAATCGTTTATTCCCAGATGCTTTGTCATTCCCTTTTTTTTCATTCTAGTTATTGCTATGCGAGGAATTCTTTGTGACATGACGAAAATTTTCCCTTTTTCAATCCTTTTTTTTAGTATAGGAAAGAAAAAGAAAGAAAAGATGGAATGGATTGGGTTGAGCCTCAGAGTCATGAAAAATTCGGTAAATGCCATTTCGGAAAACATAAATTCAATTAAAAGGGGTATCCAAGTTAAGTCAGGCCTCAGAAATCAGAGCATAGAAAGAGGCTGTGTGCGGGGTGGCTGCTTAAATGAAAGGATTTCGAAGCAAAATCCTTGCTAATTTGACAAGAATTGTATTCTTTAATTATTTCTCTATTTTTTATTACTTAAATTCGAAAATTTTTTTATTCTAATAGATTTTATTCTTCTTCTTCGGATTCAAAATTGAAGAATAAAAGAATAAGTAGAAGAGTTAAGTTAAGTCAATCCAAAAAAGAAAGGAGGTTCATGGCCAAGGGGAAAGATGTTAGAATCAGAGTTATTTTGGAATGTATCAGTTGTGTTCGAAAGGGTGCCAATAAGGAATCGACGGGGATTTCTAGATATAGCACTCAAAAGAATCGTCACAATACACCCGGACAATTAGAATTAAAAAAATTTTGTCGTTATTGTCGCAAGCATACGACTCATGATGAAATAAAAAAATAGGAGCATCGTGTGTTCGATCTTTCCAAACAACAGAGTTAATAATAGATAGAATACAAAATAAAAATCCACTCATTTGATTTCAGTAGATATTATTTCTTATGTATGGAGGGTATTCATATACTATATATAAATATGAATCAAATAATATATCTGAATCAAATAATATATCGACCAAAGAAGGACTACTTCTTCTGGATCCAAAATAAAAAAAATAAAGAAATCCATTTTTTCCAAATTTTTAAATAAAGAAGAAATAATGTATACATCTAAACAACCTTTTCATAAATCTAAGCAACCCCTTCGTAAATCCAAGCAAACTTTTCGTAAATCCAAACAACCCTTTCGTAAATCCAAACAACCCTTTCGTAGACGCCCTCGGATTGGCCCAGGGGATCGGATTGATTATAGAAACATGAGTTTAATTAATCGATTTATTAGTGAACAAGGAAAAGTATTATCGAGACGAATAAATAGATTAACGCTGAAACAACAACGATTAATTACTCTTGCTATAAAACAGGCTCGTATTTTATCTTTCTTACCATTCCGTAACTATGAGAATGAGAAGCAATTTCAAGCTCAGTCAATTTCAATAATTACTGGCCCCAGAACCAGAAAAAATAGACATATTCCTCAATTAACGCAAAAGTTCAATTCCAATCGAAACTTAAGAAACTCCAACCAGAATTTAAGAAACAACAATCGGAACTTAAGTTCCGATTGTTGATGTTTTATTCGAAAGGGCCAGACCCCTATATAAAGAAAGTAATCCAGTTTTGATTCTTGTGTTTGTTATAAGAAAGAAAAATGGGGAAGAAGAAATAGTTTTTTTATTTATTGCAACATACTTGTTGATTCCTACTACTTAATCTTAATTTATTGTATCTTCCCGGAGTTCCCTCTCCGGGAATTTGGTTTTAATTATTCCTGTATATTACTTTTTTATCCATTTAATTGATGATTTTTATTTTATTGGAAATTGTGTAAAGGTTGTTTGGATTTGATACAGCTACTTGTGCAAGCATTTTACGATTAAGAATCAACTCTTTCTTGTACAGATTGTGTATTAATTTACTATAACTATTGAATACTTTATATATCCGTGTTGCTGCATTTATCCGAGTGATCCACAAACGACGAAAATCCCTTTTTTGCCTGCCTCTATCTCGATGAGAGGAAACAAAAGCTCTTCTTACTTGTTGAGTAATCATTCGATTAAGTCTTAAATGAGCCCCTCTAAAGTTTGAGGCAAATGAGCGCATTTTTGTTCGTCGTCTCCGAGCTATATATCCTCGCGGAACTCTGGTCATTGAATCAAATTAACCTTAATGAATAACTAATGATTTCTCTTCTTTTAGCCATCCTTTTTCCCATTAATAACAAAACGAATTATTCCGATATATAAAATATTAATTCCAACAGCTTTTGCTACTGTAACCTTCCCAACCACAATTTTTTATTCTATTCCCTTCAGTTGTTTCGCATAGAAATAACAAATTCTAACGACACTCAAAAAAATAGTGGGTTCCATCGTTTCTATGGTTCCCTTTTAAACGGTGAGACCCTCTCTATACACCGGAGCCCTTTCTTTCTTTTCATCAAAAGGTATTGTGAACTTGTATAGTTCACATTCTTTGGCTCTACCTATCCATTATCATTATAGAGTAAATAGCTCTTTTCACAATAAGAGTTATCCATACAGTGACGGCATTTAATTATGAAAGTGAGCTAAGTCGCTGACCTTGTTAGTCCGTTCTTTTAAGATAAAAGGGCATAAGCCTTTTTCTTTTTATTACTATTTCCTCCGCTTAATGGATAACCATTTTCTACCAATGGGGGAATTGCTTCTTATTTCCAATTTAGATGATTGAATTTGCACCAAAGGAAACCATAAATTTCATATTACCATAGAAATCTAGGATAGAGAAGCTCTATCCTATTCATTGGTATCCATGATGGATACTTCCAAAATTGTCTTTTTTGTTTGAACTCATGATCTGAACGAGTCGCACATACACCCTAGCACATGTTCCTCGACGCTGAGGACATCCCTTAAGCGCGGCCGATTTTCTAGCATTTCGTATTGGCTGTCTTGCGTTTCTAATAAGTTGTTTAACCGTTGGCATGTCGTATGTATATAGAAAAAAAGGATTGGTTTAGATCGATCTTAACCTGATGATTGATCATCATGAAGTTTTTCTATTTTCTATTAAATCGCAGAAAATCTGAATTTAGGTTTGAAATAAATTTACAAGAAATCCGGCCGCTACCAATCCTTAAACATTTCTGGAAACCACACTGGATCAGTATCGTAGTGCTCGTTAATCATTTCATCCCCTACAATATCGACAAGTCCATAAGCTTTGGCTTCGTCTGCTGACATAAAAATATCCCTTTCCATGTCTTCGGATACAACCCAAAAAGGCTTGCCTGTTCTTAGTGCATAAACCCTTGTGATCATTTCGCGAACTTTGTGTAACTCTTCCACTTCTAGTAAAAATTCTGGTGCCCTTGCCCGATAATAAGCACTAGCAGGTTGGTGAAGCATAATCCTCGCGTGAGGGAATGCTATACGCTTGGTGGGTTCTCCTCCAAGCAGAATGAAGGATGCCATGGACGCAGCTATTCCGAGGCATATTGTATATATATCTGGTGTCACCGTTTGCATCGTATCAAAAATAGCCATTCCTGAGATTAACCACCCGCCTGGGGAGTTTATAAACAAAAAAATATCGCTAATTCCATCTTCTATACTGAGATATACCATGAGACCCGTAATATGATTTGTGATCTCGCAACGAATCTCTTGACCTAAAAAAAGTGTCCTTTCTCGATACATAACATTGTATAAGTCAACCCAAGTCGCTTCTTCATCTCCGGGAATCCGGTAAGGTACTTTTGGAACACCGATGGGCATATTAGATTAATATTATTAAATTTAAGTAAGAAAACTGCACTTTAATATGGAAACATAAGAATGGAAGAGAAAGAAGCAATCCGCAGTTTATTTTCTTTTTTTTCTTATTCTATATGAATACTATAGATTCTATTAATATGTAGATTAAAATAATACATAGATTGAAAGGTTATACCTATAAAGAAGGTAAGACAGATTGAATAAAGAAAAAAGAATCAGTGATTGGAATGATAAACAAAGAAAAGAGGGATAGGATCTATTCTTCGTTTTTTCCAAATAGGCCAAGCTAACCATTGCACATTGGCACTTATCGAGTATAGAATAGATCTGCTTCTCTTTCTTCTTACGAACAGAATTGGCTTCTTATTTTATTTTTAATGGAATAAAATAAATATTTACGCTTTCTGACACAGAATCCCCTAGAGGGATTAGATCCATAGGATATGGATAGTCTTTTCTAATGCGATAAAATAAAGCGACGTCGTGTCTATTTTTCTTTGCTAAAGGGGTATTTCCATGGGTTTGCCTTGGTATCGTGTTCATACTGTTGTATTGAATGATCCGGGTCGATTGCTTTCGGTGCATATAATGCACACAGCTCTAGTTTCTGGTTGGGCCGGCTCGATGGCTTTATACGAATTAGCGGTTTTTGATCCCTCTGATCCTGTTCTGGATCCAATGTGGAGACAAGGTATGTTCGTCATTCCCTTCATGACTCGTTTAGGAATAACCAATTCGTGGGGCGGTTGGAGTATTTCAGGAGGAACTGTAACAAATCCGGGTATTTGGAGTTATGAAGGCGTGGCAGGTGCCCATATTGTGTTTTCTGGCTTGTGTTTCTTGGCAGCTATCTGGCATTGGGTATATTGGGACCTAGAAATATTCTGTGATGAGCGAACGGGAAAACCCTCTTTGGATTTGCCCAAGATCTTTGGAATTCATTTATTCCTTGCAGGGGTGGCTTGCTTTGGCTTTGGCGCATTTCATGTAACGGGTTTGTATGGTCCTGGGATATGGGTATCCGATCCTTATGGACTAACTGGAAAAGTACAAGCTGTAAATCCAGCATGGGGTGTAGAAGGTTTTGATCCTTTTGTTCCGGGGGGAATAGCTTCTCACCATATTGCTGCGGGTACTTTGGGCATATTAGCGGGCCTATTCCATCTTAGTGTTCGTCCGCCTCAGCGTCTATACAAAGGATTACGTATGGGCAATATTGAAACTGTACTTTCCAGTAGTATCGCTGCTGTTTTTTTTGCAGCTTTCGTAGTTGCCGGAACTATGTGGTATGGGTCAGCAACTACCCCAATCGAATTATTTGGGCCTACTCGTTATCAGTGGGATCAGGGATACTTTCAGCAAGAAATATATCGAAGAGTTAGCGATGGGTTAGCCGAAAACCTTAGTTTATCAGAAGCTTGGTCTAGAATTCCCGAAAAATTAGCCTTTTATGATTATATTGGTAATAATCCAGCGAAGGGGGGATTATTCAGAGCAGGCTCAATGGACAATGGGGATGGAATAGCTGTTGGATGGTTAGGACATCCCGTCTTTAAAGATAAAGAAGGACGCGAGCTTTTTGTACGCCGTATGCCTACTTTTTTTGAAACATTTCCGGTGGTTTTGGTAGATGAAGAGGGAATTGTGAGAGCGGACGTTCCTTTTAGAAGAGCAGAATCTAAATATAGTGTTGAACAAGTAGGCGTGACAGTGGAGTTCTATGGTGGCGAACTTAATGGAGTAAGTTATTCTGACCCTGCTACTGTAAAAAAATATGCGAGACGTTCCCAATTAGGGGAAATTTTTGAATTAGATCGGGCTACTTTGAAATCGGATGGTGTTTTTCGCAGCAGTCCAAGGGGTTGGTTCACTTTTGGTCATGCTACCTTTGCTTTGCTCTTCTTTTTCGGACACATTTGGCATGGTGCTAGAACCTTGTTCCGAGACGTTTTTGCTGGTATTGATCCAGACTTGGATGCTCAAGTGGAATTTGGAACATTCCAAAAAGTAGGAGATCCAACTACAAGGAGACAGGCAGTCTGATACCACATTGCTATGGTATCTTTCATCTCTCTTTTTTGATTTGACATGGGAAACATCTCCCATCCTTTCTTTGACTCTTTTTCTTTCTTTATATGGGAAATGATCCCAAATGACAAATGAATAGGTGTGGAAGTTATAATTGTAAATAAACCACGATCGAATCTATGGAAGCATTGGTTTATACGTTCCTTTTAGTTTCGACTTTAGGGATAATTTTTTTCGCTATCTTCTTCCGAGAACCGCCTAAGGTTCCGACTAAAAAAATGAAATAATTTCATTGAAGTAAGGAGTCTCCCAGATGGGGAGACTTCTTACTTCAATTAGTCCCCGTGTTCTTCGAATGGATCTCTTAATTGTTGAGAGGGTTGCCCAAACGCGGTATATAAGGCATACCCAGTAAAGCTTACAAGTAAACCAGATATGGAGATGGCGACTAAAGTTGCTGTTTCCATTTTTATAGAATTTCAAGATTACAATGGATCTACGAAAAGATCGTGTATTTACAACTACAACGGAATAGTATACAAAGTCAACACCAATGATTAAATAGAATTTATGGCTACACAAACCGTTGAAGATAGTTCTAGACCTGGGCCAAGACGAACTCGCGCAGGTAGTTTATTGAAACCCTTGAATTCGGAATATGGGAAAGTTGCTCCGGGTTGGGGAACTACTCCTTTTATGGGGGTCGCAATGGCTTTATTCGCGATATTCCTATCTATCATTTTAGAAATTTATAATTCTTCTGTTTTACTGGACGGAATTTTAATGAATTAGGTTTCTACTAACTAAAACTACGAAGTCATAGTTTTTCCATCCAAAAAAGCCTTTCTACTTTAAGCTCTACATTTCTAGATATTCTGGTAGTTCGACCGTGGAATTTTTTTGTTTCGGTATCTCTGGAATATGAGTGTGTGACTTGTTAGAATTGATCCTATTGATAATACATAGAAAGGGCTTGTTCTCTCTATCAAGATGATTGTAATTCGTCGGATATTTTTTATCCTAGTATCTGGAACACGAAATGGATAGAGTGGATCAAGAAAAAAATGGAACTATGATTCATACTCACTATTCAGACCTCGTAACCAGACTGAAAAAAATTCAAGTTGTTTTTATTTTAATAAAAAAAGAAATTTTCTTTCTTCTAAATTTGTTTGCCCAAAAGACAACTTTGTTTCCTTTCGATTTTGTCGAGTTATTACACCGATTCAATAAATGATTATCAAGCGGCTCTTATTCGAAGAATCCTTGTCTTTTGTTTAGCTTGAGACTCAATCATCGTGGCTCTAGTATGAATCTAAGGTTTTAATTGAACTGATTCATAGGATCGCAACAAGATAATTTCTATCAGAAAACTACTAGAATTTTTGCTTTATTTATTTACTAGTAAAACAAGAGTAAATCTGCATTACGCAAAAAAAAAGAAATCCAAAATAGGGAAGAGAAAAGTCAAGAAGCCTCTAATGACCAACAAAAGAAAAAAAGTAGATGAGCCAACTTGAGATTTTTTGGCATTATTATGGCAAAAAAGAAATTCTGGATTTTTCATATTTCATATCTTCAAGGCAAATCGACCCAATCCGGCGGCTGATGAAGTTTTGAACCCTTTTTTTTATAATATCCGTTGAAAACTTGTGTGTTTCTGCCTGAGCCGTACGAGATGAAATTTTCATATATGGTTCTCGGAGGGGGGGCTCGGGTTAGTTACCTATCTCAATAAAGTATATGATTGGTTTGAGGAACGTCTTGAGATTCAGGCAATTGCAGATGATATAACTAGTAAATATGTTCCTCCTCATGTCAACATATTTTATTGCTTAGGGGGAATTACACTTACTTGTTTTCTAGTACAAGTCGCTACCGGTTTTGCTATGACTTTTTACTACCGCCCAACCGTTACAGAGGCTTTTTCCTCGGTTCAATACATAATGACCGAGGTCAACTTTGGTTGGTTAATCCGATCAGTTCATCGATGGTCAGCAAGTATGATGGTTCTAATGATGATCCTGCACGTATTTCGTGTGTATCTCACAGGTGGATTTAAAAAACCCCGCGAATTAACTTGGGTCACAGGCGTGGTTTTGGCTGTATTGACTGCATCGTTTGGTGTAACTGGTTATTCTTTGCCTTGGGATCAAATTGGTTATTGGGCAGTCAAAATTGTGACAGGTGTACCTGAAGCGATTCCGGTAATAGGATCTCCTTTAGTAGAGTTATTGCGTGGAAGTGCTAGTGTGGGTCAATCCACTTTGACTCGTTTTTATAGTTTACATACTTTTGTACTGCCTCTGCTTACTGCCGTATTTATGTTAATGCACTTTCTAATGATACGTAAGCAAGGTATTTCAGGTCCTTTATAGGGAAGGCATATCATAGAGAAAAAGAATTCTAATTCTCATATATCATATTGGGTAGGTTGTGGTATTTTATTGCTACAAACATGGCTTATTGTAAAATAAGACATGTCATTTGGATACTTTTCTTCAACTCCGAAGTATTTTGATACAAATAGTTGAAGTTCATTTTACGAAAGAAAATAAGGCGGATTATGGGAGTGTGTGACTTGAATTATTGATTTGGCCATGCAGATAAAGAATTGGATCTGCCACATTAGAATTCACAACCAAAGGTGTCTCCGCATCTAATCAACACGGAAGTCCCCGATCTAGGAAGGATAGGCTGGTTCACTTGAGGAGAATATTTTCTATGATCATACCCCAACTATGTCATCCATGAACAGGCTCCGTAAGATCCCATAGAGTAGAAATGGAATAAGTCATGTTACATGATCTAATTCTCTATTTATTACACTTACTTTTTTTATTATAGTATGGAAATGCATTCATTTTCTTTGCATCGATTGCGATCCGCAATACTATCGGAGTAAAAGAAGGTATCTAAGGAAGAATGTAGGCTAGACTTTTTGATTTTTTATTAGTAATTAAACAAGTAAATACTTTGTTTAGACGTAAGAAACTTGCGACATTGAGGGGATAAACATCAACTAATCAAGAGACATGAGACAATCCACAAAGCTATTGAGCATGATCAAATTTGCAAGCTCACTTGGATATTGAGCATTTACCCATAAGAATAGGATTCTTTTCAATAAGTAGTTCTAGTTCTAGGTGCAACTTCGGAAAAGAGAATCTGATAAAGCTTTTCTTACCTAGAGTCATTATATACCTTATTCTATTATGGATCTTCCACGGCCTTTTTTCTTTCATTCTTGCTCGAGCCGGATGATGAAAAATTCTCATGTCCGGTTCCTTTGGGGGATGGATCCTAAAGAATTCACCTATCCGAATAACAAAGAAACCTGACTTAAATGATCCTGTATTAAGAGCAAAATTAGCTAAAGGGATGGGACATAATTATTATGGGGAACCCGCGTGGCCCAACGATCTTTTATATATTTTTCCAGTAGTAATTCTAGGTACTATTGCATGTAATGTGGGTTTAGCGGTTCTCGAGCCGTCAATGATTGGCGAACCGGCAGATCCATTTGCAACTCCTCTTGAAATATTACCCGAGTGGTACTTCTTTCCCGTGTTTCAAATACTCCGTACAGTACCCAATAAGTTATTGGGCGTTCTCTTAATGGTTTCTGTGCCAACGGGCTTATTGACAGTACCTTTTTTAGAGAATGTCAATAAATTCCAAAACCCATTTCGTCGCCCAGTAGCTACGACCGTTTTTTTAATCGGTACTGCAGTAGCTCTTTGGTTAGGTATTGGAGCAACATTACCCATTGAAAAATCCTTAACTTTAGGTCTTTTTTAGGGATTTTTCTGGTTGATTCATTCAACCGTGAAGTACCGTGCATAGGTATCTAGGAAATAGTTACTTCCAAGTGAATTTTCCCTAGATACCTAAAATCCATTTTATTATGATCCATTTCGCAAAAATATAGATTGTGACAAAGATGTAAAATTGTTTTCTTTTTTTTTATTCTAACTCGAAAAGAAGAAGAGGATAAAATTGCAATGGATTTAAAATTAGAACTTATTCTTAAGTAAATAAATTGGGAGATGCTTCTTTAGAGTGTCCCATATCTGTTTTCCATCTTCCATACGAAAACTGTCAATTCTCATAAGATCTTTTTCAGTCTTACTCAAAAGGTCCAATAGTGTATGTATATTGGCCCTTTTGAGACAATTATACGTTCTAGAAGGCAATTCTAATTGATCAATAAAAATACAATTCAATGGAATTCCTTTTTTGTTTTTCTTTAGATTAGTTAGTTTTTTTTGAAAGGTTAAAAGGGGTGGAGTAAACCTGTTTTTATTTTCTTCGAAACTAGTGCTCTCTTCCTCCGCCTGTAGAAAAGGAAGAAATAAATCAATCAAATTACGAGAAGCCTCATAAAGAGCTTCCTTAGGGGTTAAACTTCCATTCGTCCATATTTCTAGAAAAAGTATCTCGTGTTTTTCATTTCCATTCCCACAAGAAAAAATACTAGAATTCACATTTCGAACAGGCATGGATACAGCATCTATGGGATAACTTCCATCTTGAGAGTTCTTTCTGAATTCCGTGTGATATCCGCGATCTCTCTTGATCTGTAACTCAATACAGAAGTCAATGGGCTCTGTCAAATTAGCTATAGGTTGTGCCATATCAACGATCTCTACGGAAGGCGGTAAGATGATATCTTGAGCAGTTATGTATCTAGGACCTTTGACACAAATTGATGCGTCTCTAACTCCATAGAGATTACTTCTCAATACAATTTCTTTCAAATTTAGTAAAATTTCTTGTACGGATTCTTCAATACCTGCTATTGTAGAATATTCGTGTGGCACGCTCCCAAATTTTGCACGTGTGATATATGTTCCTTCTATTTCTCCAAGTAAAACTCTTCGCAAGGCAATACCAAGCGTATCTGCTTGACCTTTTCTAAGCGGGGACAAAATGAAGCGACCATAATAAAGACGCTTACTATCTACTCTTGATTCAACACACTTCCACTGTAGTGTTTGAGTGGATCCTGCTACCTCCTCTCGAACCATAATAGACTAGTATTATTATTTGATCATTGAATCGTTTATTTCTCTTGAAAGCGGTTTAATTCTTTTACAGACGTCTTTTTTTAGGAGCTCGACATCCATTATGCGGCATAGGTGTTACATCGCGTATACAACTTAATCGCACACCACTTTTAGCAATGGCTCGTAATGCGGCATCTCTTCCACTACCAGCACCCTTTACCATAACTTCTGCTCGTTGCAAACCCACTGTACGAATAGCATCTACGGCTGTTCTTTGACCAGCATAGGGTGATGCTTTTCTTGAGCTTTTGAATCCACAAGTACCTGCGGAGGACCAGAAAACCACCCGACCCTGTAGGTCTGTAACAGTTATAATGGTATTGTTGAAACTAGCTTGAACATGAATAACTCCTTTTGTTATTTTACGTGCACTTTTCCGTAAACTAAAACGCGCATTCCTACGCAAACCAATACGCACTTTCCTACGTGAACCAGTTTTTGATATAGCTTTTGTCATATTTTATTGTCTCATAAATATGAGTTAGAAATAACAAAAAGAAAAAAAGATACAAAGATATCCGTTTCAGGGTAAACTATATCCTTTACTTTTATGATTTTTTTGGAATTTGGGCATTTCTGCGGGTACTTTTTTTACTTTTTAGCTTTTTAGAAAGTAAAGTTCTTTTTCGAAAAATTACCCCTGTCTTTGTTTATGTTTCGGGTTGGAACAAATGACTCTAATTCGTCCACGCCTACGAATTAGTCGACATTTTGTACAAATTTTACGAACGGAAGCTCTTATTTTCATATTTCCGTATTCCTTTCTTAAATTATGAATCTAATCTTTGGGAAAAATGGGTCTCTTCGCTTGAATTGTGGAACTTTTCATTTATTACCCTAGAAAAAAAGAAAAAACCTAATTCTTCAAATCCTCGGTATCCTTCGAGTCTTCAATACGCTTCGAATCCTTGTGGGGAAGTCTATAAATTATACGGCCCTTGCTTGAATCATAACGACTTACTTCAATTTTGACCCTATCTCCCATCAGTATTCGTATAGAACTAGACCGGATCTTTCCTGAAATATAGCCCAGGATGATGGTGTTGTTCTCTAGGCGAACGCGGAACATTCCGTTGGGTAGGGCTTCCGTAACTAAACCTTCGAAAGTGACTTTTGCTTCTCTCCTATTTTTTTTTTCTGTCATATTTTTTTTTCTCCTATTTTTCTATTTTTATTTGAAAAATGGGAACTTCGAGATAGAATTCGGGTACTATAGGAAGGGCCATTACCATATATAACATAGGACCTCTCCCCCAATTCTGTTTAGCCGAGCTTCTCGATCTGTCATTATACCTCGAGAAGTAGAAAGAATAGCAATTCCCATTCCTCCCAAAACTTTAGGAATTCCTTGATAGTTGGCGTAAATTCGTAAGCCGGGTCGGCTGATACGCTTTAAAAAGGTTCTAGTTCTATATATTCCTTTTCTAGTCTTTCTCTTTTGATGTCGCAAAGTTGAAACCAAGAAATATCTGTTACTATCCTGATGTTTCCGAACACTTTCAATAAAACCCTCCCGTAGAAGTATTTTAACAATGTTTTCGGTCATATTTGTAGACACTACTCGAACTGTTCCTTTTTTATTCATGCCCGCGTTTCTTATAGAGGTTAGTAAATCAGCAATAGTGTCCTTTCCCATAAGACTCTAATTCTAGGTTCCTCCTAGTTTTTCTATAATCAACATGTTTTCTTTCTTTTTATTTTGGATTTTAAAGCATATACGTGAAACGCAGTCTACTAAATTTATTCTTTGATCTATATCTTGCCTACTAGTATTTATAATACTTCAGGAGCTAATGAAACTATTTTAGTAAAATTCAATTCTCTCAATTCTTCGGCGATCGCGCCAAAAACTCGAGTTCCTTTTGGATTCCCTTTTTGATCAATGATAACGGCGGCATTGTCATCATAGCGTATTATTATACCGTCTTCGCATTTGAATTCTTTACATGTACGTACAATTACAGCTCGAATTACTTCGGATCTTTCTAGAGGCATTTGGGGCACTGCGTCTTTGATTACAGCAACAATAACATCACCAATACGAGCATATCGCTGATTACTAGCAGTTCCTATGACTCGAATACACATCAATTTTCGAGCTCCACTGTTATCTGCTACATTTAAAAGGGTCTGGGGTTGAATCATATTATTTTGATTTTAATTTGTTATTTCAATGCAAAAAGATTAAATAAATATTGTCTGTTTAATAAAGATAAAAAACCCAGGGTTTTTATCTTCAATACCCCTTTTTGGGGGTTCTATATCTCTAATCAAAGAAATTGACTTCGTATGGGCATTTTACTGGCAGCTATGGAAATAGCTGCTCTAGCTACAGTTTCGGATACTCCGCCCATTTCATAAACTATTCGACCTGGTTTAACAAGGGCTACCCAATATTCGGGGGATCCCTTTCCTGAGCCCATACGTGTTTCCGTGGGTCTTAGTGTAACCGGTTTGTCAGGAAATATACGTACCCAAATTTTTCCACCACGACGTGCATATCGTGTCATTGCTCTTCGTCCTGCTTCTATCTGTCTCGATGTGATCCAAGCAGGTTCAAGTGCTTGAAGAGCATATCTACCAAAACAAATACGGCTGCCTCGGCAGGATTTTCCCTTCATTCTTCCTCTATGTTGTTTACGAAATCTGGTTCTTTTGGGGTTATAGTCGATGGTTCTTTCTTAGTTCCATCTCTACTGCAAAGCTGGACATGAAAGTTTCTTTTCATCCAGCTCCTCGCGAATGAAATGAGAAAGCGTGCAAATTTCTCTAATTCCATAATATTCAAAAATATTACGGATAGATGCACATTAATAGATAATAGAAAAAATTAGGGTTTTTATTGAATATGGAATTTGTTAAAATAGAAAAATATATAGTCAAGAAAGAAGATCTAGAATATATCTAGATGTGTATGTCTATTTATCTATATTCTATATTTATAGATAATGTAATATTTTAAAAAAATCTCCTTATTTTGATTCTTATTGAATCACAGTAAAGTATTCTAAAAGGATTTCGCGGGCGAATATTTACTCTTTCCTGTCTTATTTGTTAATTTATAATCTTACCAAATAAGGCAATTTTTTTGGTTTGTTCCGCCATCCCACCCAATGAAGTATTAGAATTCTTTTCAAAAGAATTTTATGCAGTCATAGGTTCTATCGTTCCCACTACTTCTCCTTTAATGGTTAGGTCTGAATTCCACAATGGAGCTTCCAAAAAATTTATTTCCGAGTCAATTTTCTTAGTTTTATTAACTCGAGTTGCTCCTTATTATTCCTTAAAATTTGTATTTCTTGTTTCAAGTTACGATTTCGAATTTTCTATTATTTTTATTATATTGATGCTTTATTACATTGCCTTTTATGATGTAACTCATAGACCATACATAAGGAAGTCCTATATCTTTCTTATTCCTCTTCCTGCTTTCTATCATCCCTCCTTTTATCCACATCCTTTTAGTTTTGCTTCACAACCTAGAATTCGTTTTCTTTTTTAGAAAAAAAATTGCAGTTGCTACAACTATATGATAGACCCACTCAATTATGATACACGTATTTTTCATATAGTGACTGTTTCTTAGTTAGGATCTCGACAATACGAAGCAATAGGTTGGTTATTAGTTAATTTTCTATAATTACTAAGTTTTTTTCTTTTTCTATTTTATAGTAAGGTTCGGTCAATTTTTTTTAATTCCCATTTTGACTCTAAAGAAAAAATTAACGAGTCGCACACTAAGCATAGCAATTATATTAAAAGATTTATCAATTTTCATTAAATCTTATAGAAAGAGGTCAAATTTATTCTTTTTTTAGGGATTTCAAGAAAAAAAAGGCTCTTGTCATTTTTTATTCTATTACTGAACAGAATGAAAAGACAAGGCCGGTTATTCTTTGTCTACGAATATCCAAATTTTTACACCTAATATTCCATAGATAGTTCGAATTGGATAACAGCAATAATCTATTTTAGCGCGAATTGTTTGGAGGGGAAGTCTACCCTTTTTGATGCATTCGGCACGTGCAATTTCTTTCCCTGCAAGACGACCTGCAATTTTTACTTTTACTCCCCTTATATCTGCTTTTTTAGTTAATTCAATCGCTTTTTTCATTGCCTTTCGGAATGAAACTCTATTTTTTAATTGGAAAGCTATATATTCTGCAAGAATATTAGGTTCTTTATAAGGTTCTTTAACTTTTTCAATAGCAATATTAAGTCTCTGGTTTACAGAATTAACTTCCTTTTGTAGATCTTTCTCTAATTCGTCAATTGCCCCCTTTTTCTTTAATAAATTGGGGAATCCAATATGGATTATGACGTGGATCATATCGATTTCTTTTTGAATTTCTATATGTGTAATTACTTCGGAACTGGTGTCTGATTCTATTTTTCTATTCGAGCCTTTTTTCCTATTCTTTTGTATATAGTTCTTGATACAATTCCGTATTTTTTTATCTTCCTCTAGACCTTCAGAATAATTTTTTGGTTGTGCGAACCAAAAGGAGTGGTGATTTTGGGTTGTACCAAGTCTGAAACCGAGTGGATTTATTTTTTGTCCCATATTTTTCTATTTTTTTTTACTGGGAATCGAAATCTTAGATGGATCTAAAAATTTTTCAGATTTGTTTACTATATTTAGTACAATTGTTATAATAGATTTAGTACAATTGTTATATGACACATGGTTTTTTTTATGGGAGAACTACGTCCTCGAGCTCGAGGTCTGAATTTTTTCATAATAGTACTCCTACTGACTTCCGCTTTAGTGATGAATAAATCTGCTTTGCTGAAATCCCTATAATCGGTAGCATTTGCTGCTGCCGAATAAACCAACTTTAGGATGGGATAAGATGCTCGATAAGGCATGAGGTTCAGTATCATAACAGTTTCCTCGTAGTAACGCCAGCGAATCTCATCAAGAACTCTTTGTGCTTTGAAAACGGACATATGGATGCGTTTTTGTGCTTTGAAAACCCGTTCGAATTTCAGTAAACGGTTGGTTGGAACTTTCCTTGCGAGTTTCCTTAGTCCACTCTTCTTCTTCTTTATCCTAGGGGTATACTTTACCAGTTTGAAACTTGTCATAAATAACATAAATAAGGTTATTCCCCTCCTATTTTTTTTGAATCTTTCTTCAGTTAACGACGAGATTTTGTATCTTTTCTTGCACTTTCATAACTCGTGAAATGCCGAGTAGGCACGAATTCCCCCAATTTGCGACCTACCATAGGATTTGTTATGTAAATAGGTATATGTTCCTTTCCACTATGAATCGCGATTGTATGGCCAACCATTGCGGGTAGAATGCTAGATGCCCGGGACCACGTTACTATTGTTTCTTTCTCCTCCTTCATATTGACCTTTTCGATTTTTGCCAATAAATGAGGAGCTACAAAAGGATTCGTTTTTTTTCGTGTCACAGCTGATTACTCCTTTTTTCCATTTTAAAGAGTGGCATTCTATGTCCAATATCTCGATCGAAGTATGGAGGTCAGAATAAATAAAATAATGATGAATGGAAAAAAGGGAAAAACCCTTTAGCCGGATAAGGGGCGGATGTAGCCAAGTGGATCAAGGCAGTGGATTGTGAATCCACCATGCGCGGGTTCAATTCCCGTCGTTCGCCCATCGCATTATTGCAAATTCCAAAAATGCAATTTTCCATATTCCTAGTTACGTATTTACTTACGGCGACGAAGAATAAAACTATCACTATATTTTTTCCTTTTCCTAGTTCTTCTTCCAAGCGCAGGATAACCCCAAGGGGTTGTGGGTTTTTTTCTACCAATGGGGGCTTTCCCTTCACCGCCCCCATGGGGGTGGTCCACAGGGTTCATAACTACCCCTCTTACTACGGGGCGTTTACCTAGCCAACACTTAGATCCGGCTCTACCCAAACTTTTTTGGTTCACCCCAACATTACCCACTTGTCCGACTGTTGCTAAGCAATTTTGGGATACCAAACGGACCTCCCCAGATGGTAATCTTAAAGTGGCCGATTTACCCTCTTTTGCAATCAGTTTCGCTACAGCACCTGCTGCTCTAGCTAATTGCCCACCCCTTCCACGTGTGATTTCTATGTTATGTATGGCCGTGCCTAAGGGCATATCGGTTGAAGTAGATTCTTCTTTTCTCTCAAAAAACCCCTTCCCAAACTGTACAAGCTTCTTCCAAAGCATACAGCTTTCTAGATGTATATGACGATCCCTAGACAGATGGATCTTATTTATATGAATCGTATGATGAAGTACCACATGAGTGGATATATAGGAAAGGAATCCAAATCTGCCGAATCGCTCATGTTATGATCTTCTACATCCTAGGTCTCCGCGTTCCGTCATCTGGCTTATGTTCTTCATGTAGCATTCAGATCGAATGACTCTATGAAATTACGTCGATACTTCCACATATTATGGGTAACGTAGGAGACATCCCTATTTTTCCCGGGGGTCTTAATTACCACTGCTTAGCTTTCAATTCGCCTCTGACCATCAAATTAAATGTGAATAACCCGCCCTCCTCTCTTTGAAACAAGGGGCGCTTCCGGTTCTGTGCGTGCTTCAAACAATTTTGTCTTCTCCATATTACCATATCTCTAGAGTCAATAATTTTCTATGAGGAACTACTGAACTCAATCACTTGCTGCCGTTACTCAACAGTTTTCTGTTGAGGTCTATCCCGTAGAGGTAGTCAAATTGGATCAGTGATCGATTTCTAGGTTTCGTCGTAAACCTAATTGGTTACTTCCAATTACGTAAATCAATAGTTCAAACCGCACTCAAAGGTAGGGCATTTCCCATTGATATAGGAACTTTTGTACCTGAAACAATAGTATCTCCAATTATAGCCCCTCTGGGATGTAAAATATATCTCTTCTCACCATCCCCATAGTGTATGAGACAAATGTATGCATTTCGATTAGGGTCGTATTCTATGGTTACGATTCTACCAGATATGTCTTTTTGATTCCGTCGAAAATCGATTTTACGGTATAGGCGCTTATGACCTCCCCCTCTATGCCTTGCGGTAATGATTCCTCTGGAATTACGACCTTTACCACAACGGTGCCGTCCATGGATCAAATTATTTCGTGGATTGGATTTCACTTGCCTGTCTATGGTTCCCTTGCGTGTGCTCGGGATAGGTGTTTTGTATAAATGTTTCGCCGTATTATTAAGTATTCTCCTTTAGTTTTTTTCTCTATCTAGAAGTGGAATAGAATAACCCGGTTGAAGGGTAATGATCATACGTCTGTAATGCATTGTATGTCCCGGAATAGGTCCCTTTCTTCTACCCTTTCTGGGTAGTCGATGGCTATTCACAGCTACTACCTTAACACCAAAGAAGAGTTCGACCCAATGCTTTATTTCTGTCTTAGTGAATCCCGATTCGACATTAAAAGTATATTGATTCTTTCCCAATAAACGAAGACTTTTTTCTGTAAATACTGCGTATTTGATTCCATCCATAAATCGACTTTCCCTCCTATGCTCTGAGTTCCAGTATCGATAAGAATTCGAGTTCTTATTGTTCTTATGTTATGGTATGAATATACCATACCAATTCGTTATGTATGGATGATGGATGAGATTCCATGGATAGAGAGCCCGTTCCCATAGACTTATGGAACGTTCCCGTTCGCTTGCATCCAGCAGGAATTGAACCCGCAAATTTACCAATTATGAGTTGGGCGCTTTAACCATTCAGCCATGGATGCTTAACAGGGATCATCGTACATCGTAAATAACCAATTTTCATATAGAAAGACATATCATAGAAAAATGAAATCGAAAATATTCGGAGATGACTATGAAAACACCTCTCTGGATCCTCGAATTGAAAGAGAGATTGAGAGGGATCAAGAATCCTAATTCTCGCTATTTGGAATGGATCCAATTCTATTGAGTCTGACTCATAGTGATCATTTCTCTTTAGCAAAGAATGACCTTGGTTATCAAAGGATTGAACAACCGGGATCCATTTACTTATGATACCCAGTTGACATTGATAACAAGGATCTAATGAATTATGAGTTTAATAGATCCTCTTTAGCAGAAAGACGTATATTTCTTGCTCATTATCAGACAATCACTTATTCCCAAACCTCGTGTGGGGCTAATCGTTTTCATTTACCATCTCATGGAAAACCCTTTTCATTCCGCTTAGCCCTATCGGGTATTTTAGTGATAGGTTCTATAGGAACTGGACGATCCTATTTGGTCAAATACCTAACGAAAAATTCCTATTTTCCTTTCATTAAGGTACGAGGGCTTCTTATTCCACAAGAACGAAAGCACCTTTTCATTCTTTCATATACTAGGGGTTTTTACTTGGAAAAGACAATGTTCCATACTAAAGGATTCGGGTCCATAGCCACGAGTTCCAGTGCACTAGATCTTGTAGCACTTAGCAACGAGGCCCTATCCATTAGTATTCCACATAAGAAATCCATTATAGAAACTAATACAATTAGATTAGCTCTTCATAGACAAACTTGGGGTTTGCGAGCCAAGGTAAGACCGGCTCGGGATCATGGGACCCTTTTCTATCAGATAGGAGGGGCTCTTGTACAAAATAGACTTCTAAGTAATAACCCCATAGAATCTATCTATATAAAGAGGCAATCGTGTCAGGAAGCGGGTTTTTCTTTGGCCAAAGGGTACTTCGAACTTGGAACGAGCATGAAGAGATTAACGAGACTTCTTTCTCTTTTGAGTTTTTCTGGCGGACCGGTCGCGCAAGATCTTTGGTCTTCCCCCGGAACCGATGAAAAAAAGTGGGTCGCTTCTTATGGACTCGCTCAGAATGATTCTTCTCTATCTATAGTTCATGGCCTATTAGAAGTAGAAGGTGCTCTGGTGCAATCCTTACCGACAGAAAAAGATTGCAGTCAGATTGATAATAATTGAGTGCCATTACTTCGTCGGTCCGAACCAAGGAATCCGTTAGAAATGTTTTGAAATGGATATTGCTCTCTCTTTGATCAGGGATTGCTATATGAAAAGAAGTGGAGTTTGAAAAAGGGAACGGAATGGTCAAACCGGAACTGCTAGAGGAACGAATTTTCAATAGCATAACTTGGGCTCCTAGAATACGGCGCCCTTGGGACAATCTATTTGATTGGAGGGTTTTGTTCCGAAGCAAAGATATCCGCGGAGGCCGGCTCGTTCGTCCTATTCTGATATTCAGGACCAAGAGGTACTGGATTCTCTTTCGGATAGGCCCTGAAAGGAGAAGAAAGGCTGAAATGCCAACGGATCTCTGTCTATTCTCTAATTCACCCGATCCGATAGTACCCGTTTTTGGAACGTCCAGTGCCAAAGTCACTGAATGGGTAAGTCACCAATCCAATCCCTTTGACAAATCGGGTGTCATATTAGATATCATATTCTATATATAT